TTTACTGATAACCAGCAAAATACTGATGCTAATAGCAAAAATACTAATAATCCTGATCAACCCGACGAAGTGGCTTTGATACGTTATTCCCAACAATCGGATTTTCGTCGAGACATAATCAAAGGAGCTATGCGTACTCAAAGACGTAAAACAGTTATTTGTGAATTGTTTCAAGCAAATGTGCATTCTCCTCTTTTTTTGGACAGAAAAACCACATCCTTTTTTTCTTTTGATACCTCCGGGATGATAAAATTCATTTTGAAAAAAGGGATGTATAAGAAAACAACAGAATTAAGAATTTCGGATTCTACTGAAGAAAAGACAAAAGAAAGTGAGAAAAAAAAAGAGGAAGAAAAAAGAAAAGAGAAAGAGCGAATAGAAATAGCGGAAGTCTGGGATAACATCTTATTTGCTCAAGTAATAAGAGGATCCCTATTAGTAACCCAATCTTTTCTTAGAAAATATATTTTATTACCTTCATTGATAATAGCTAAAAATATAGCCCGTCTTTTATTATTTCAATTCCCCGAGTGGTCCGAGGACCTAAAAGATTGGAAAAAAGAAATGCATGTTAAATGCACCTATAATGGTGTTCAATTATCAGAAACCGAATTTCCAAAAAATTGGTTGACAGACGGTATTCAGATAAAGATCCTATTTCCTTTTTGCATTAAACCTTGGCACAGATCTAAGGTGTCACACCCCCAGAAAGATTCGCTGCGAAATAAGGGGCAAAAGAACAATTTTTGTTTTTTAACGGTTTGGGGAATGGAAACGGAACTTCCTTTTGGTTCTCCCAGAAAACAACGTTCATTTTTTAAACCCATTTTTAAAGAACTCAGAAATAAAATTAAAAAATTGCAAAAGAATTATTTTATAGTTATACCGGTTTTCAAAGAGAGAATAATTTTTTTTTTTAACCTTTCAAAAGAGAGAAAAAAATGGGTCATGAAAAACATTCTATTTTTAAAAGGAATAAAAAAAGAACTTTCCAAAAGAAATCCAATTCAATTATTTAGATTAAGGGAAATATATGAATTGAGGGAAACTAAAAAAGAAAAAAATGAGATAATCAGTAATGGGCTGCTTAATGAATCGTCCATTCAAATTCGATTTATGGATTTGACAGATTCTTCATTGAGAGAAAAAAAAATAAAAGATCTGGCTGATAGAACCCGCACAATCAGGAATCAAATAGAAAAAATTACAAAAGATAAGAAGAAAGGATTTTTAACTCCGGAAATAAATAGAAATATTAGTTATAATAAAATAAGTTATCCTACTAAACTATTAGCATCAATAAAAAATATTTGGCAGAAATTCATAAGAAGAAATGTTCGATTAATCCGTAAATCCTATTCTTATTTCAAATTTGTAATTGAAAGGATATATATTGATATACTTCTATATATCATTAATATTCCGAGGATCACTACAGAACTTATTTTTGATAATTCAAAAAAAATAATCGATAAATACATTTACAATAATGAAACAAATAAAGAAAAAATTGCTAAAACAAATAAAAAAAAAATTCGTTTTATTTCGACTATAAAAAAATCAATTTCGGATATTAGTAATAAAAATTCAAATATTTTTTTATCCTCCTTCTCACAAACATATGTATTTTACCAAATCTATCAAACGCAAATTCGTAACTTGTATAAGTTAAGATATGTCCTTCAATATGACGGAACATCTCTTTTTCTTAAGAATGAAATAAAGGGTTATTTTGAAACACAAGGAATTTTTTATTCTGAATTAAAACATAAAAATATTTTGAATTGGGAAATGATTCAATGGAAAAACTGGTTAAAGGGTCATTGTCAATATGATTTATCTCCGATTAGATGGTATCGATTAGTACCAAAGAAATGGCGAAATAGATTCAATCAAACACGTATAGTGCAAAATAAAGATTTAAACAAAGGGCATTCCGATGAAAAAGATCGATTAATATTAATTAATTACAAAAAATTAAATGATTTGGAATTAAATTCAAAATATAACTTTCAAAAAAACTATCGATATGACCTTTTCTCATATAAATACATTAATTATGAAAATAAGAAGGATTCACATATTTATCTATCACCATTACGTTTAAATAATAAACAAGAGATTTCTTATAATTACAAGAAGATATATAAAAAGGTTAAATTCGTTGATACGCCAGGGAGTATTATCCCTATTAATTTAGAAGATGATGAGATTATGAATCTGGATAAATTTAGAGATAGAAAATTTTTTGATTGGAGAATTTTCGATTTTTGTCTTAGAAATAAAGTCAATATTGAATCCTGGATTGATATCGATACCGGTAGTAATAAAAATAATAAGACTGGGGTTAATAATTATCAAATAATTGATAAAATGGATCAAAAGGGTCTTTTTTATCTGAAAATTTGCCAAAATGGAGGAATTACAGCATCCAACAAAAAAAAAGACCTTTTTGATTGGATGGGAATGAATGAAGAAATATTAAGTCGTCCCATATCGAATCTAAAACTTTGGTTCTTTCCAGAATTTGTGCTGCTTTATAATACATATATTATGAAACCTTGGATCATACCAATCCAACTACTTCTTTTCAATTTTAATGAAAATATTAGTGAAAATACAAACATCACTAGAAAGAACAAAAGGAATCTTTTTCTATTTTCGAATGAAAAAAAATCGATTGAATTAGAGAATCGAAATCAAGAAGAAAAAGAATCTGCAAGTCAAGATAATCTTGAATCATATGCACAAAACCAAGCGAATCTTGGATCACTTCTCTCAAACCAAGAAAAATATATTGCAGAAGATTATGCAAGCTCAGATATGAAAAAACGTAGAAAGAAGAAGCAATATAAGAGCAACACGGAAGCAGAGCTTGATTTTTTCCTAAAAAGGTATTTACGTTTTCAATTGAGATGGGATAATTCTTTAAATCAAAGAATGATCAATAATATAAAAGTATATTGTCTCCTACTTAGACTGAAAAATCCAAGAGAAATTGCCATATCCTCTATTCAAAGAGGAGAAATGAGTTTAGATATTTTGATGATTCAAAAGGATTTAAATTTTACAGAATTAATGAAAAAGGGTATATTAATTATCGAACCAATTCGTTTGTCTATAAAAAATAATGGACAATTTATTATGTATCAAAGTCTAAATATTTCATTGGTTCATAAGAGTAAGTTCAAAATGAATCAAAGATACCGAGAAAAAAGCTATGTTGCTAAGATTAATTTGGATAAATCCATTGCAAAATATCAAAGAATGGATGAAAATAGATACAAAAATGATTATGATTTGTTGTTTGTTCCCGAAAAAGTTTTATCCACTAAAGGACGTAGAGAATTAAGAATTCTGATTTGTTTCATTTCGAATAAGAGAAATGGTATTCATAAAAATCCAGTATTTTGCAACAACGTAAAAAACTGGGATGACTTTTTGGATAAAAGCAAACATTTCGATAAAAAGAAACTAATTAAATTAAAGTCCTTTCTTTGGCCTAATTATCGATTAGAAGATTTATCTTGTATGAATCGATATTGGTTTGATACCAATAATGGTAGCCGCTTCACTATGATAAGGATACATATGTATCCACGATTGCAAATTGGTTAATTATGCGTTTTTGATATATATTCTGTACCATATATGTATGGTATATGAAAAAAGGAGTTGCACCAATGTATTGTCTTACCTTCCAGCCTGATACATGAATACTAATTCAATGGATGTATCAATTTCCAATAGATACATAAATGATTAACAGAATCTTCTTATTTTTTTATTTATTATTAGATCCAAAATTTTCTCTTTTATAAATGTAGAAATAGATCATTCTTTCCTATAGGAATTTTCCTATTCTTATAGGAATAAAATTGAAAAGAAAATTGGATTGATTAATTTGATTTGATAAAATTTTGAATTCCTAAAGAAATTAAGATTATTGTGTATACCCAATTAAAATAACTAGCATTATTCTTACTGATCAGTAAAATCCATTCAAAAAAAGAGGATAAAAAATACGTTTTATGGTAAAAAATTCATTCATTTCAGTTATTTCACAAGAAGAAAAAGAAGAAAACAGGGGGTCCGTTGAATTTCAAGTATTTCGTTTCACTAATAAGATACGAAGACTGACTTCACATTTGGAATTGCACAGAAAAGATTATTCATCTCAGAGAGGTCTACGTAAAATCCTGGGAAAACGCCAACGATTGCTGTCTTATTTGTCAAAGAAAAGTCGAATACGTTATAAAGAATTAATTAGTCAGCTGGATATTCGGGCATCAAAAAAAAAAGTCGTTAATTGAAAAAGGAATTTGAATTATTTTATTTTTTTTATTAGATCTTGAATTTTAATGAACTTCTTTTCATTTTCAGCAATTCATGAAAGAATGAATCGAGGAATAACCTATGAATGTAACAACTACAAGAAAAGACCTCATGATAGTCAATATGGGACCTCACCACCCATCAATGCATGGTGTTCTTCGGCTCATCCTTACTCTAGATGGTGAAGATGTTATTGATTGTGAACCAATATTGGGTTATTTACACAGAGGAATGGAAAAAATTGCGGAAAATCGAACAGTTATACAATATCTGCCTTATGTAACACGTTGGGATTATTTAGCTACTATGTTCACAGAAGCAATAACCGTAAATGGACCAGAACAGCTGGGAAATATTCAAGTACCTAAAAGAGCCAGTTATATCAGAGTAATTATGTTAGAGTTGAGTCGTATAGCTTCTCATCTGTTATGGCTTGGTCCTTTTATGGCAGATATTGGTGCGCAGACTCCTTTTTTTTATATTTTTCGAGAAAGAGAATTAGTATATGATCTATTCGAAGCTGCCACCGGTATGAGAATGATGCATAATTATTTTCGTATCGGAGGAGTAGCGGCGGATCTACCTTATGGATGGATAGATAAATGTTTGGATTTCTGTGATTATTTTTTAACAGCGGTTTCTGAATATCAAAAACTTATTACGCAAAATCCTATTTTTTTAGAACGAGTTGAGGGGGTAGGCATTATTGGTCCAGAAGAAGCAATAAATTGGGGTTTATCGGGACCAATGCTACGAGCTTCCGGAATCCAATGGGATCTTCGTAAAGTTGATCATTATGAATGTTACGACGAATTGGATTGGGAAATCCATTGGCAAAAAGAAGGAGATTCATTAGCTCGCTATTTAGTCCGAATCGGTGAAATGACGGAGTCTATAAAAATTATTCAACAGGCTCTGGAAGGAATTCCAGGGGGTCCCTATGAGAATTTAGAAACCCGGTCCTTTGATAGAGAAAAGGATCCAGAATGGAATGATTTTGAATATCGATTCATTAGTAAAAAACCTTCTCCTACTTTTGAATTACCGAAGCAAGAACTTTATGTAAGAGTTGAAGCCCCGAAAGGAGAATTGGGAATTTTTTTAATAGGAGATCAGAGTGGTTTTCCTTGGAGGTGGAAAATTCGTCCACCTGGTTTTATCAATTTGCAAATTCTTCCTCAGTTAGTTAAAAGAATGAAATTGGCCGATATTATGACAATACTAGGTAGCATAGATATCATTATGGGAGAAGTTGATCGTTAAAATGATAATTGATACAACAGAATTACAAGATATAAATTCTTTTTCTAGATTGGAACCTTTAAAAGAAGTCTATGGAATCCTGGGGATTTTTTTACCTATTTTGACTCTTGTATTGGGAATCACAATAGGTGTACTCGTAATTGTGTGGTTAGAAAGAGAAATATCTGCAGGAATACAACAACGTATTGGTCCCGAATACGCCGGTCCTTTGGGAATTCTTCAAGCTTTAGCAGACGGGACAAAACTTATTTTCAAAGAGAATCTTTTTCCATCTAGAGGAGATACTCGTTTATTCAGTATAGGACCATCCATAGCAGTTATATCCATTTTACTAAGTTATTCAGTAATTCCTTTTAGTTATCACCTTGTTTTATCTGATCTCAATATCGGTGTTTTTTTATGGATTGCCATTTCCAGTATTGCTCCCATTGGACTTCTTATGTCAGGATATGGATCAAATAATAAATATTCTTTTTTAGGTGGTCTACGAGCCGCTGCTCAATCGATTAGTTATGAAATACCATTAACTCTTTGTGTGTTATCAATATCTCTACGTGCGATTCGTTAAAACAGAAACTTTTCTTTTCTTTATTCCTTTCTTTTTCGAAAAGAAATTGAATAGATATCTCCTTTTTTATTCATCATTCAGTGTGATGACCTAAATCAGATAGTTGTATGAGTGAAAGATAACAGCTCAGAAATTAGCAGTAAAAAGATTGAGTCTCATTTCCTACGTACAAGAAAAAAAACTAAATATAAGCAAGACTTTTACCCCAAGATTGGTTGATTAGTCATCCTGGCTTGAAGCGGGCTCAACTCAAAAAATCAACCCTATAGAGTTTTCACTATGGTTTCTATGTATTACCATAACGGGTGATTAAGCAAAAATCAGTGGATGGTTAGGAACACCAAAATACATAAAGGATTAGTAATGGAGATTTTTATGTAAATTATTAGGAATTTTTACATAACATAAAAAGAATAGTAATTGGGACTTTAAGTTAGTAGAAATGATCAAGCAGTACTGCCCACGATTCCGATTCAGAGTATGCTCCTATCCATAGATTCAAAAATGACTATCAGGAACGAAATAATCCTTTTTTTTGAAACCCCTTTTTTCAGAAAGAAGAATAGGAACGAAAAAAAAAAGATCTTTTTCTTCTTTCCTATATTCATAGGGATAACGTGGCATTATTCAGGAACTAATGTATAATTTTTTTTTCGTAATCAAAAAGAATGGGTTGAAATATCTATTGATATTTATATAAAGAGTATTTGATTGAAGGATTAAGTTATTACTCAACAAAGAAAAATTCAAATTATTAAAGGATGAGATGAATTCAGAAGTGTTTTTTTAGTTATTATAGCAGACAGAATTCCATTGGTCTAATTCAGGACCTTCCGCTAGGTTTTGACTCCATCTATATGGAATCTATATTTAATTTCGAATGGATATAGAGTATTATACTACAAACATATCAATATAAATAATATAAAATAAATAATATAAACTCGGTCCTTAGATTTATTGATGGCCCGCGAGGAGCCGTATGAGGTGAAAATCTCACGTACGGTTCTGGAATAGCGATGGGAACAGTGATGTTATCATCGACTAGGATTATCTAACAGTTCAAGTACAGTTGATATAGTTGAGGCCCAGTCCAAATATGGTTTTTGGGGATGGAATTTGTGGCGTCAACCTATAGGTTTTTTCGTTTTTCTAATTTCTTCCCTAGCAGAATGTGAGAGATTACCTTTTGATTTACCAGAAGCAGAGGAAGAATTAGTAGCAGGTTATCAAACCGAATATTCGGGTATAAAATTTGGGTTATTTTACGTTGCTTCCTATCTAAATCTATTAGTTTCTTCGTTATTTGTAACAGTTCTTTACTTAGGGGGTTG